TTTAGCGATAGGCTCTGAAAGACCTGCCCTTCATAGCTTCAGAATCTATGTCAAGGGGTCGTCCCCAATGGAATGGGGCTAAAAGGTGGCCTAAGATAGGGAAAAATGGGGCGACTAGGCCCCTTTGGAGAGGTTGGGTAGGTAAGACTCCAGGCACCGGTTGAGCCTGCCCTGAGACCGAGAAGTTCTATGTAGCTTACCCAGTTGCGGCTTCCCACGCCCCTCAGTCTTGGTTCCGAGACACCTCGTCGGGCTTGATCTGGGTCTGCTTTGCCTGCATCTTGAGTCGTCTTCGCGGCAGTCTCGTGTGCAACGGTAGTCGTCTGTTGAGCGTGCTCTGGTTGTTTAGCCGGAGCCTTCGCTCTTAGTGGTTCATCCGCCCGTCTTGTAAATAGTTGAGAAGATGGATCCTCTTACTGAGCCATTTCTACATCTACAGCAACCTCCCGGGCAAGGCCATCTCTGCCTGCGCCTGAGGAAGCAACTGATTCATTTCTTTGTTCACCTAGCGGTTTGGCAGGACGCTCGAATTGGCCTTCGCCCCATCATAAAGTCAGCCCCTAAAGATTTTTGCGTGCGAAACTTCCACCAAAGCAAAAGATTGTGAAACATCAGAAAGACGTCGCGCACCGATACCATCTTCAATAAAAGGCCTGCATATCTTCTCCCATCCCGACCAATGGATCTTCCTCTTATCATCCGAAGATCCCCAAAAGAACCTGGAGAACAGTCTATATATATGTTTCAGAACTCCTTTCGGAGGGTGAAGTACCTGGAGCAGATAAATAGGCATCAAATTCAGCACTGATTTAATCAAAGTCAAACGTCCCCCAGCTCCAAGAGTCAGTCTGTACCAACCCTGCAAACGATTGCGAATCTTAGCTAAAATACCATCAAATAGAACAATCTTATTCCTTCCCTTGGATAATGGGACGCCCAGATAGGTAATAGGAAAGTTCTTGAGTTGAAAACCAGTAAGATTAAGCAAATTTTGTCTGGCGTCCTCGGCCACTCTGCTACTAAAAAGAATAGCACTCTTAGCAATATTCACCTGTTGCCCAGACCCCTGTTGATAATCCTTCAAGAAATCCATCAACTGGGTGATCCCTGGAGCATAAGCCCTGGTAAAAAGAATGATGTCATCTGCGTAACTCAAATGGGAAACCAAAGGACCTCCTGAAGTCAATTGTAAGGAAGGATTCGAGGAGATAAGACGGTGAATACCCCTCGCCATAACCTCAGCAGTAATAATAATAAAGAGCGAAGGGCCGAAGAAAGACTCAAAATAATAGGTTCTTCAAGACCTAGTCTACAGAACAGAAGGATCTGATGAAGGAGAAGCATAAGGAAGGCTATGAAAGAAAGACTGTCGAGTCGAAGGGTAAGGCTTTCGAAAGTCAGGTTATGGAATATCCATTTTATAGGCAATTGTAGTTCATGGGCTTTCCATTGCGATTGATACGACTAATCGCTACTCCATTTGATTATCGAAACCACCATTCTTCTCTTTTATGATATTCGATAACCCGAGAGGATCCTTTTCAGCTTGATTTGGAACGCAGTCGGACTATCAAATCCGACTTAGCCAAGCTCATCCAAGCCCCTTATTCAGGAGGAATCCGACAAGTTTCCGAAGGGCATTCAATCTGCCGGGTCTTTTGTAGAACGACTCATCCACGATTTAGCTTCAGAAAAGGCAAACGGGGGGAATGGCTCCAGTCCCACAAAGCAAGAAGTGGATTGCCTTAACCGCTGGTTACAACTCGCCTGTAAATTCTTTTCAAGGACAATGGACCATATAAGTTCGAGATCGAGGAGCGAGAGGAGACTTTTCCGGGAAAGAGACTCTTTCTTTCCTTTGATTGAGGGCCTTTCAAGTGTCTATTCCTGAGTGAGGTCGGGCTGTCAGGCTCCGCTGACTTGGAAGTTGCCTTTGCTGGTGTTCCCGAGGGCTGGCCAAAATCAGAATCGTTTCCTAGCCTCGAAGGGCTCTGGGCTGGCCTTCCTTCGGGTGTGGTTTTGAGGCCAGAGAGCCGATGCATTGGCGTACGTGTAGAAGCAGAAACTGCTTATCCGGGCCTCGTAAACTCGCTCTTCGCTTTTCTTCAATTATAAATAAAGAACCACTTTAATGAAGATTTATAGCATCATTCAAGTAAATACAGATTAAGATCGTAAAAACATAAGCTTGTAATATAGCTACGCCTAATTCCAGACCAGTTAATGCAAGAACTATAAATAAAGGACCAAGATCTCCTATGAAATAAAAAAGATCATTCATACATAGCATAGTCCAAGCGAACCCACTTAAAATCTTGACTAAACTATGACCGGCCATCATATTAGCAAATAAACGTATTCCTAAGCTTAATGCGCGAAAACAATGAGGGATTAGCTCAAGGAGGACTAAAAAAGGTGCTAACGGCAGTGGGACTCCTGCGGGTAATGAGAAGCTTAAAAAATGAAGTCCATTTTTTGCAAATCCCACTATAGTAATGCCAATAAAAAGAGAAAATGAGAGACCCAAAGTAATGAGAAAATGACTTGTTACTGTAAAGCTATAAGGTATCATACCCTGCAGATTACGAAATAACGAAAAAGTAAAAGTAACCGAGATGCAAGGGAAAAACTTTTGTTTCACATTTCCAGAAAGACCACCTATTTGTTCGTTTACCAGGTTCGGCACGAAATCATAAAGAAGCTCTACCAGGGATTGCCAAGCATTTGGTACTGACTTTCCTCCTCCCTTCTTAGTAACAAAATAAAAGAAAAGTAGGACAAAACTGAGAGTGAGTAGCATAAACAAAGATGGATTTGTGAATGAGAAATACAAGTCTCCTATTTTCATAGGAATCAATGGGACAATAGAAAATTGATCAAGCGGGCTACGGATCTCCGGAGTTTTCCCCCCTGCAGGTTCAACAGTCTCCAAATCTATCATAACGAAACCGTGATGAAAGCACATAGGGAGTCCCAGTAACCCCTTATCCAGGAAATTTTGAATTATGTTAAATCCATGGGTTAAGGTGATTAAGGTGCCGAAAGCCCAGACAAAGGCTCCCACCAATAGAACTAAAAAAAGCTTTTTCTTGTCTTTTACGTTCTTTTGACTTTTATAATAATAATAAACGAAGCCAAATATTAGAAAAACTAAAATAACAAAAAAGAACAAAATCGGGACCTGGTATTTAAGGATCAAATGGAGGGCCTCATAACCCGACATGTCAGGAAGCGCCTCTGGGGCTATCCAGTTGGATGGATAGACTCCCTTCACACACGCCCCGTGAAAAAAGTCGTATGAAAGGTCATAAGCGAGGCCCCTTTGCTGATGGTAGTCTATCACAACGGATTCTATAAATAGGCATAGAGAGCTCATAGTAATAAGAAGTAGGACCCCACATCCGACCACAGCCCCAAGGAAAGGGCCCACATAATCTAAGAAGTTCCATTTCCCCGCGAGGTACTCTAGGGACTCTATCCACCGAAAATTCTTGCCATCCATGATTTTTTTTTCTATTCTTTGACTTTTCCGCTCTTCCTATAAAAATGAGGAGAGACTTGCTCCCCCAATGAAGGAAGACTTGTAGTCGCCTTGGTTTTTCCAAGAAAGGCATGGGAGTCGAAGAAAGATCCTTCTAAAGCTCTCTTTTAAACATAAACGGAACAGGAACTCAATCTATCAAGCAACAGAGGTGAACTAAGCGAAGCTTTTCACAACGATTCCGTCTTCAAGCATACCGAGAGAGGAATGGAATAGGATTGAATTCACTAATCCATCTTTGATTCTCTTATGAGATTAGTTGCCACCTTAACCTGCTACCAGCAGCTGAAAGCTAACGAAGTGAGCCCAGGTGGGTGTTCCGAGGTCTGATCATGACGGTGTCCTAACCGACGTCCTTCCTTACTACTTTTTCCTGACTTCTATATAAAGATATAGTCTATGTGTAGAGCAAGTACTGGTTTCACTAAGAGATTGCTAGTCAAAAGATCTATTGGAGAGATTGTCCCAACGAGACGTGGAAGAAGGAAATCCATTTCGTAGTCGTGTGCCCGATCGGTCGTGAGACAAAAGCGGAGCTCTCGTCCACCCTCCAAGTGTCTCCCAAGTATCGGCGAATTCCCTTCAATAAAGAAGGAAGAGTCTTTGGCCAAGCCATAATAGCTACAGAGCTTCCTCTATCTTCCACGAAATGTCATAAGAGAGAGACTGCTGGCAGGAAAGTCTGCAAGAGGACCCTATGGATAAAGAGAAATTCTGAGTCTCGACTGATCCACCGCTTCCGAGCCCTTCTCGTTTCGCCCCGTCGTAGCAAACCTACATGTTCGCAAGATCGTAAGGTCGGGTGATTCTGTTGGTTCCAACCCTTACGCTTTTTGCTTTTGTCCACTTGCTTCACGTACTCCAGTCAAGAGCTTGAACCCTTAACGGAGCTTTGTCGCGGTAAAAGCTTATTCGTTTAGATACCCTACAGCAAGGACAAGTAGGTTAATAGCTTACCTACGATCTTTCTATTGCTTTCCTTATATATGATAATATAGAAAGCCATTCCAATGGAGAAAATATCATCTCCTATCTATTAAGGGGCAGGATAGCTACATTTATTAACAGATAAACTTCCACCCGGCCTACAACTCCTGAGTGGCAGTGCAGCTGTTCCTTCTTTCTGATTCTTAGAGTTCTGAGGCTCCTCTAGTCGACAGAGAGTAGGACAAATAGAATAAGAATGTGTACTTACCGCCGAGGTCTTCGGGGTCGAAGGACTTTTCTTTGTCCATGAGAAAGGGATACCGTCAGCGAATGAAGGCTGGAGATGGGGGGAGAGGAAAAAAGCTTCGCTTTCTCAGGTGATCCTTCTTGGTCAACTGAATAGTCACTTATCAACAGAAAGGGCATGGCTTTAGCCTCGTATAGCTACAAAGAAAGAGTCGGATTTGAAACTGGTCGGTTACTTTCCCCATGCACCGGTTGGTTGTAGCTACTCTGTTCCCACGCTTTACCGGTTGGCGTGTTCCTTCGCTTCCCCCTTTTTCATTCACAGGCTAATCCCATTTTTGGGGCTATAGCCCATAGCGCAGTGGCCTTTCCTATACCTCCAGAGGGGTTCTTTGGTTGGTAAAGAGTCTTTTTGACCTTTACTGCCTACGGCTGAAGTATAAAAAAAACCTTCCTTTTTTTGCAAGGAAGGGGGTTCCAGATGCAATGGTTTGGTTGATAAGCCAGCCCACTTTGTTGATAGCTCCTTTTCTTTAAGGTATCTAAGGTAGTAAGCGGTTAATAAAAGGGATGCCTCTTTCGCCGTATCTGCTGAAGACAGATCATAGGGGGGTGAGTACACCTCTTCGACTAATGGCCGAGACAAGTCTTTAGAGGACTGTACTAGAGGAATCCACTTTTAGAGCGACTCTTGTAACGACGGATCCCTCTTTCGGCACAGGTTTGAGTGGAATTGTCGGATCGTGCCACGCATCTTTCGATGAGGAAGCGAGAAATGGATCATCATCAACCCCTTACTTTTGGGAAGTCTTTCCACGCTGGTACGAAGTGGGCCTCTTATGAAGCAATCTACCCAGTTGACGACTAACTTCATTGGATTTACCAGTTTGATATAGAGAAATGGGCACGAGATGTCTTAGTGGGACCCCCTCAACATGACCGTCAGTCTCGTGAGAAGATAGGAAGACAAATGTCATAAGAAAGAGATATTCAACCCCGGGTGGAACAAACTCAGTCTTCCAGGCTAGGCACCTCCGAAGTGACTTCTGATCACAAAGTTGCATACATCAGGACGGAAAGCGCGTACTTGGCCCGTCCAACCCCAACCCCTAGATAGACACTCCGTTTAGCTGATGAATTGAGTAGGTGCGACCCTCGTAGAGTACCATTTCTTTATGGAAGAATGGAAGATCCTGTAGATCCGGTACCAAAAGAATCGTTACGACGTTATGAGCGGGCCTATATCAGGTTGGCACAGACTCTTTCGTATCATGGAACCCCCGCCTCCTAGATCCCATCGATCAGTGAAAAGTAACTCCTCGGCAGAGGAAGGTTCAATCTTTTTTGTTATAATAACAGCAGCCTCATCATTATCATTCGCCGGGCCGCACTGGGCAAACTTCCTCATAGAAAAAGGAGGGCGAAGCCCCTAAGCGAGTTGTGAAAGGCCCCTTCCATCCTTATTACTATTACTTTGGAATAGATCAGCCCACCGGGATCAAAAAGATGTACTTGGCTTATCTACTTAACTTTTCGTTCCCTTTTTCCTGTTGGCCGACGGCAGTTGCTCTTAGGTTGAGCGAATATCATAGTTATAGTATCGTGATTCCCTTTCTCCCCTATCTACTAGGGGGAATACTTTTTTAATAAAGTCAAAGGAAAGGCCCCTCTCAGAATGAGAAAGTAGAAGGTAAAGAGTACCTGACGTGGTAATACATATACAGGGCCCTGTCCTTAATAATAGTAGGTCTCATCCCTTCACGAAATAGCGTAATATAATAAGGCAGCACCTCGTGGCTCATGTTCGCAAGTCAAGTAAAGGCTTTGATTGATAGAGAATATAGGTTCTCTGGCCTAACAGCCAAGGCAGCTTCGGCTTCGGGATAAATAGTTTTTAGTTCTGCTATTATCTATCCCATTTTTTTGGTTAAATGACATATAGCTAGTTCCATTAGATTGGTTCTTTTTTGTTGGAGGGGAAAGTCCTCCAATGGGTAGCGAAGCGAGTTCTCGCCTATGATGGCGAATAACTCTTCTTTTGGAAGACGGGTGACTGTCCGTCGGAGTTCTCCTGCCTCCATAGGGATGGTCACACTTTGATTATCTAATTCTTAGATTTCCACTTCGAAAGTTTCATTCTACTTTTTAGCTGTATTCTTGCGTTTAAGCCATTGCATTGGGTTTTCTGCATGTTGAACTTGAAGTTTCTTATTCCAAATCTTCTTCTTCAATGTTCTCTTTCTGCTTCTTGAAAGCTAAGGATAGCAGCTAAGTCAAGGATAAGACTTTATTCGCGGTGGATTTCAAAATCATCCAATCTTTCTTCGGTTTCATAGATAGTTCAAAAGAAATGAAGCTAGCCTTCTCAATCTCATAAGAGAAGACTGACCAACCAATCCAGATAAAGAAGGAGCTATTTTGTCTTAAAGCTGAAGGGGAGAATCCCTACTTCAGACTCATTCTTGCTTGCAAATTCACTGGGTCAATTGGACTTATATCTACCTGAAACTGATCCGCCAATTGAGACAAGTAGCGGACAGCCGCGACATCACTGACTTAAAGAGGCAACCGGCGGCGGGCGAGTAGTTGGGATGAAAGTAGAAGGTCTACAAGGCGAATATAGCTACTTTCAGACTCCCATACGACGCAAATGTGGACCTTGAAAGGCACACTCTTCTTAGTGATTCATGTCATTTGACCGGGGATTGGCCACTCAATAATGCTCAAAAAGCATCGAATTCAGACTTGCACGGGATAGCTAAAAAGGAAATGACCGTGGGCGTCTACCAAGCATGAGAGCATCCCTCCTCGCCAACTAGTTGTTTATCAGGGAGAGCATCAATTCAATTAAGGGCCTTCCCTATCTGCTCCCAATGGTAAAAGAAGAGAGAGTCTCTCACCCCTGTTTGTCAACGAACCCATCCGTTGAAGAATCCCCCGGGGCGGAGCCCCCTTTCTCGCAAAATGAATCTATTGCCTCTCTGTATTTGTGGTTCCCTTATTCTTCCACTCCTACTGCGCCTGTGCCATGAAGCTCTTCGCCATCTTTGATAAAGTCATAGTGAATTTATCCCCTTCCGGGTGCACCTCTTCCCTCGCTTGATCGAGAAAGAAGGTCTCCTACCATACCCGCTATAAAATAAAGTCAGCATCCATAACCCCAAATGCTACAGGCAATGAAATTCTTTGATTTGGCCATTTACGATCGAACAACCTAGGAACAAGTTGTAGCCTACATAACCTACCCACCAGACCAAGGTAAGAAGGTATCAGATCGATGTAGTTCTTGACCCCTTTTGTTAAACCAGTTCCTGTACTAAACTCGACTTATATAGTCAAGTAGTCTGGTGGAATACGCCCTACTCCCCTTGAAATTTCGCTCGCATTTCCATAAAAAAAGTACTTTTCTGGTTCGTCAGCTACTAGAATTGGCTATTGGACCCGAATGAGGCCGCTTGGCAAAAAAGAGAAAAAAAAAGCTATGAACCCTGCTTACTCAGCTGCACAAGATCATGCTGCGTTCATCTCTGTATGAAATTCGAATGCTGGACGAGGAAGAAGATCCGCCGGTCGTAGAATAGGAAACCCTAAAAAGTTCGGCCGAGGACGAGGTCATAAGCAAGTGACCTGCCATTGAAAGAGGGGACACGGCAATTTCAAGCTGCAGCAAGCTAAAGCAACTCCCACTTCTTCATAGTCCATTCTACTCGTATGGATCGGTATCAATTTCAAAGGATGTCCTAACTTGTCGCAGCCATTAATTTAATAATGTAAGTGCATAGGCCTATACGTCAGCCGGATCCCAGGCTCCAGGGCCCATCTCTGTCATATTGGCAAGCCAAAGAAGTCATTCATTGGGGTCAAAGCACAAGGCAGGGGATGGGTCTACTCTAAACGACAAAGATTAACGTACTGCTTCGAGCCCGCTCACACACTCATTGAGCTAAAAACCGGTAGGCGGGCTGTACAATGATCTTTTCTGATGGGACGAGTCGGTTTCAGAACTGCTCCTTTCTCTGTGGCTTTGAGAACTGCTCGTTGCTCTGTGGCCCGCTTATCAATCTTATGTGGTTTGGTTCACAGGAATAGAAAGGAATGCTGCCACTCCAACTTAGGTTTTAGGGTTACAGACGGATCAGCATCCTAGGGCATGGGTCAATTGATAACAAAAAACACGCACCTTATCCGTCACGAGTTACCTTAATTTAAGAATATAAAGAATCTATTTCCGACACAAGACTCCGGACGAGTCTTCTTAGAGTGACTTCCCCTAATATATATGACGAGCACGGGGAACGGACCTAGTAGATCACTATCGAAAGGTGAGCCGAAACCGTGGGAGTAGAAAAGAATGATTGTAGGATTAGCCCATCTGTGAGAGTATATAATAAATTATATAGGTTGGGCCGTAGAAAATAATAATATCAAGCTGTCACTCGAAAGGCTTGTCCCACTTGCCTCCCCTAAGGGCTCCCCTGATAGACTCTAATCCTGGAATATTTCCACTCTTCACTTACAGCCTGGGTAGCGGGCATATATTAACTGATCTACGATGAGTTCTACTATATTCTATAGTATTAAATAAAATGGCATACCGATACAAAAAGATCTCCTTCCGACTTCGACGAAGCAGATAGATAAAATAAGGTTGTTCCCGGGCGAAAGCTTATTAGCTTATTATGAACCTTTCTATTCCTCTTCTTTGATAGCTTTGCAGAGGAGAAAGACTGATCTTCTTATCCCCTTACCTGTCTTTGAGTGAAGTCGGGCATTTCCTTCTCTTCTTTGATCGTCGTTGCTCACGAGCCAGTTAAGATAGAATATTTTATATGAATAGGAGTCAGTGTTCAAGGCAGACGAAGAAGACAGGAAAGGATGTGAGATCAACTACTTAGAATACGACTACCCTCTGTCTTCAATTATGCTCGTTCTTCCTTTTGATTTTAAGGCATAAAGAAAGGCTGCGTCGATTAAAGAGCTCTAAGATGCTACTGAAAATGAAGAATTGAGTGCGAGAGGATGAAAGCATCAATAGAGGAATGATTCTCTATGTTTACTTTAACTTCAACTAGTCGGCATAGGGGACTGACTTTTCTTATCTCTCTTTATTGGACGACTCTATAGGTTCAATTAATGTTCATTAAGAAGGAACTCAAGTAGAAATGCATTTGATCAAAAGCTTCGGACTTACTTGGCAGTAGGGGCAGGTCTTTCAGAGCCTAGCCAGGAATGAGAGCTGAAAAGGTGTTAATCAAGAGAATACCCTGTACATGAAAAGGTATAAGAATAGACTCTTTGCTTGAATGGCTTGTTTGCACATTCATTCCGTCACATCTCCATGGATTGAATAGAGGGATTGCCAAGATCAAGGTCACTTCTAAGGGGTTTCGGCCGGTTTTACCTACTATTGGATTTGAACCAATGACTCTCGCCGTATGAAAGCGATACTCTAACCGCTGAGTCAAGTAGGTCAAGCTGAGTCAAGTCAGAGAAAACCCTATAAGAAAAAAAGAAAAAGCCGCGCAACCAGAGTCCCCCTTACTATACAAGGGGACAAGGGGGGCGGAGCGCTAAGAAAGAGAAAGCGTTATCACTATACGAAATGAAGCAGCGGCTAGCACGCTAAGATCAACCAATGTTCGAACGTGGAACCTTTCTTTCTCGGTCGTCTGTCTTAATAGTTGTGGATTCCGATTCCTGCTTTGAGCTTCACTCGTACGATAGGGCTTCGCTCTTTGCACACGGAGTAGCCTTTTCAGTCATGAAGAAGTGGTTTCGAGACATTTACTGAAGGCTTTTCTTCCATTCTTTATATTGTTATGTGGTAGAACCCCTGGATTAGGATCTTTTTCAGAGGTCATAGATCGTTTGCATTCCAATCCATTGGTCAAAGTAAGAATCCATACACCTTATAGCAACGGCTAGAGCTACCTTTCAAGAGACAGAGTCAGGCAAGAAGCTAAAGCTTGCCTAATGGTACGCAAAAGGGCCCTAAAAGAAGGGGAGAGGTGTGTGTAGCGAGGTCAAGATCGACTACGAAATGCAACCAATGGTAGCAGAAAAGGCCAAGCATTCCGATACGCCGTAGGGGCAGCAATCCGGTGATACAATCTGGGGCAAAGATAACAAAGAGACTCATGGGAGAGATCCATAAGGGGGACTGAAAGCGATGCGAAGCTCGGGGAGTAAAGAAAGGACTACTTGTTATTCAGAAATCTAAGCGTAGCGATAACCTGTGTGTTCGGGAACTCCTCTGTTTTTAGCTTGACGAGCGACTTTAGTTTCCGAAAAATGCATAAACCCTGGGATTTTCGTAAAAGAGGGACGAGTGGTAGGAGCCGACAAATAGTAGTGCCGGTTCAGTGAAGTCAAGTCTTTACGTCTATAGGGGCTCCCTTTAGCTACAAGTCTCTTAGTAGTAGTAGTACTTCCCTATCCTCCGGTCTACTAATTCTAGCATCCAGAGCAAAGCATCCCTAAGCTCTCTAGTTCATTACTAACCAAATCCTTGATAAAAAGCAAGGTTCGAAGACGCTCGACCAGAGGGAGAGGAGAGAAATAGTGAGACCAGTCCAATCCAAGGAGCGAAGACCTATAGAATGGGGATCGGAATTCCCAGTCCTATAAAAGCAGCTAAGCAGCCTTTCTTTAATGCAGTCAGGTAAGGACTTTGCTTGAACTTGGCAAAGGCCCTAACTACAGATCCTTGTCTCATTGATCCAAAAAGAAAGAAATAAGAATTTCATTGCCTAGGATAATACCAAGCATCACTACCATAGGGCTTTAGTGGTCAATCCTGCCACCTCCTATTTTCCCTCACGTGTCAAAACAAGTAGGGTCTCCGAGATCCTTTAACTCATCTTCTTCACGGCGATTCTTTTTCCCAAAGTCAAATGCTCCTGTACTGAGCCAAAGCTTCATGCCCTATGCCCTAGACCTAGTAGAGTTTCCAGTTCCTATTCACTCTAACTAAGGAACTTGCACTTGACTTTAAAACAAGATCTTCTGTATAGTCTAATAGCAACTCTAAATTCAATCCAGATTAAACTCTTTCAATTAGCAGCGGACTTATCTTAACCTTTATTCGAAGTAGGAAATCCTTGCACTGCTTGTTGATTTACCAAAGGCAGATGAATTGCTATCCCCGGATTCCCTCTCGGCTACCTTAACTTAACTTGCTCCCATCCTTCTTCTTCGTTCCTTTGCCTAAGCAAATCCTTGAGGTCCATCTTTTCTCGGACCAGGTCGCGCCACTGGCATGCTGGGTATCTGTTCGTAATGCTTCTTTCGATTGAATGAAGTGCCTCTGGACTCTTCTCATGAATTGGATTCGAACCCATATCTACGTACGACTTTCCCTTTAGTCGATCATGATGGGAAGATCCCACTGCCCTGGATCTCGGCACCCCTCCCACCTTTCGGCGAGATATTAGCCTTAATGAAATGAATGCGACATTACCAAAACCTAAAGTTAACAACCGAAGAGACCAATCCAAATAAAGGAGCCCGCCTCACCTCTCTCCCCTCCCCTTCCCAATCACAAGCCTTTGCTTTGGCTCATATGGATAGATCCCTAGATGGAACCCCTGAAATGCTCCACAAACCGAAGATAGAATGCGGATTGATGCCCGTTTTGTTGGACATCTTGGATCCAGTAGCGAATAGTACCAGCGACCACCGCTCTTTCGAACTTCTGACTCTATAAACTGAACTTGTCTGGCTTGCTTATTTAGCTTGGCCATGGGAGGGAGTCAAGCTTCTCATTCCGATCAAGTCTACTCTTTATTGACAAAGTCTTCCAAAGGACGGTGACACAAAAAGCGTTCTGTTCGTCGGTTAGCTGCACATGAGACTGGGGAATGGAATCGGTGACGGTGAATCGCTTAGCGTAAGTCAGGCCACGAGCACCGCCCGTTGACTACTTTGGTTTCGCTGCACGAGATGCTTTTTCAAGGATTGTTCGGGGACGGGATTGTTGCATTGGCCGCTGATCGGAACCCCCACGCTCTCCTCGGTCAACTCCATCGGTCACGTCACACATGGGATACGGTTGGCCGATTCACGGCAGCTTCGGGGGAAGATTTGGAAGCATATCAGGAAGGCATTGTTCCATTGATCGGGCAGGTCTTTCAGAGCCTTGTACTGCTGCTCGTATATCATGGGTTCGCTTACTATGCTACGAGAGACCGTCCTCTCTCTCTTCGACAGGACTCTCTGCAATGTCAAAATGGAGAACATCAACTGGGGCAGGCCCCGACTCTGGCATTCTATAAAAAGAAATGGCTGAAATGTCCTAAGAAGATGTGGACCGATCGTTACAAGACGACATACCAAGGCTCTGCAAGAGTTGCTAAAGTACGAGATCGTAGACCGGCCGTCTCTTCTCCTTTGGCACGTTAGTCCGGAGCCCTGTAAGGAAGCCCCCACCCATGAACAGGAGATCCTTCAATAAGCTAGAGTTTGAGTTAGAGCGACTAAACGAAGAGAAAGCATTAAGCCTAATTCTTTTTATAAAGAAAGACCAAGTTCAGCACTACTTCACTTATCTTATGTCCCCAGATAAAAGCTCAACATTTTTTTTTGTCATATAAGACTTGAACCAATAAAGTGTAGTTAGTAACTAAGCAGTTTAAACTCACTCTTTTTCTCCTGTCTTCTTGCTTGACTTATGCAGCCTGAAGACGATAGTAGTAACCTACTTAACTTCCAACAGACATACGGAATCCTACTTCGAAGGTTGCAACGAATGGAAAGCATACTGGAAGAAAGCGAATAGATAATAATTCCACCCTACAACAATACAATAATAAGTAGGTTGCTTGGCTTGGTGATACTCTTTTGGCGATCAAAAGTGAATAAGTTGGTTGAGGCACAAAGCAAGAAAGAGGTTTAACGAAGTCTTTTATATCCTTTCACTTTCAGTCCCTCTTCTTCTTTTACACAAAGATAAAGCCAGTTCCGCGCTCCACCAAAGCATCTACAGGACAGTACTCATGTGTGTTAAGCATAAGACAACCTTTGATCTTCACTTTACACTTTCCTAGAAATGAGACTGAAAAGCCGCCCTTTATTCACCTACAATAATAGTTGCTTCTTGCCTTTCTTTCTTCCTTCTGCTTTTGTTTGACGTTGGGGTGGAGCTTAGTTATTACTTTAGCTCTGCATCAAAACTTACACATCTAAATTGATCAACTTACTACTACCACCAGTGGACAATCGAAGGAAAGCCCAGTAGCAGGCCCCAGCTTTGATTGCTTGGTTATGTGCTGCTTACTATTTGCACTTGAACAATCAAAACCATAGGCAGAAGATAAAAGAAAGAGGCACCGAGACTAGACTATTGACGAAAGATGGGCTAAGTCAGGAGGCGAGATAAATGAATTCCATCCAGCTCCGCTTTTTAAGAAGCAGAATGCCGCTTTAGCCCAGCCCCTATCCAAGGTCACTACCTAGGAAGATCCTTTCCCGCCCTTCTTTAATAGAAAGAGTCCCTTATAGTGTAAGTGCAGCATCATCCGCAAACTAGTACCTCAGCTTCTACTTCCCTGGATTAGTCACCCGGTTAAGGCATCCCTACTTCGTTGCTTGACGACGGTGGTTTAGGTGTTGAGGGGTCGGATAGGTTAACGTGCGTTATAGAAGCCCCATTATTTGCAAGTCCTTCGACTCAGACCCTGTCTGCCAAAGGAATCAAATCTCTCCCCTTTTTGACAGGCATTTAAGGCTTAGCTTGTTGCGAACTACTGTTCTTCATTTGCCTTAGTTGTGTGTGGGGTCAACGGAGACACTTGCACTTACTGATCGTACGTACTCACCCTGCTCCTCAATCCGTACTTCACTCACTGACTCATTCATCAGTAGTTGGAGCGGGGTAATGTTACGGCGAGGCCCTTTCGGGCTGCTTTCACGCTTTATCAACCCTACTTTGTATATATTGTATATCAGACAAGAGCAAAAAACTTTCCTTCTGAGATGCCTGTTCTCCGGTGCAGATGAAGAATCCGCTTCATTGTTCCCGCCATCCAAGAATATTGTATAATAAGAATAGGAATTCATCGTTCAGTGATCGCTACGCTTGATTGGGCTAGGAACCAGAAAAGGGGGAGGACAGCGGATCTGCGACATCCCCATCCTTTCTTGTGTTTAGGTGCAGGAGCCTTTGACTAAGCCCCTAGTCTTCCATTCGGTAAGCCGAAATCTCTTAGTGTGTGGTATTAGGTCTGTCCAGTCCGCTATCATTCCATGCCGATAAGTCTTCGAAGGCTTAGAACAAGACTTCAATCAGA